ATTTGTAAAAATAACAAAGAGAAACCTTTGTTCTGATGGTCAGAATCCCTCTATTTATTCTTTTGTTTGTTAATGATGTTAGTGAAGCAATCCATCGGTTGATTTATAGTCTCCGTCCTTCGCCCATAAAATTGATTCACTCTTATGAAGCAACAAGAAAGAAGGGAGATCCAATATTTTCTTCCACGAAAGAAGTATCCTGCAAATCATTGATTTAGTTTAGAGTAATAAACTAATAAAACCTTAATTAAAACTACTCAACTAGCCTAAAAAGAAAAACCACCCTTCAATGGAAGAGTATACGTTTTTTTTTTGCAAAATTCTGTAAGTTCGAAGTTGAACTTAATTGAACAAGTCAAGCAATTCTATTTGCTTTTGTCCCCGTCATATTTTCTTTCCCTCTGTTTGTCCACTACCTCGCCTGAACCTCAGCAAAAGGGGTCTAAGAGACAGACCCAAATAAAGAAAAGAAGAAATAGTAATCTTTGACGAATAGGAAGAAAAATGATTCTTATTTCGATACAAGAAGAATCGACACAAGAAAAAGGCTTTTTTGCCTTTTTCTTGTGCCCAATAGAGGATTAAGAAGACCAGCAATCCCTCCTAAAAGGAAGAAATCCTTTTCTTGTTCCCGCCTTTACCTTGAATTCTCTTCTTTTGCATGAGATAGAAATAAGGAATTCCAGACATCTTAAACAAAAAAAGGATTTCCAAAATAGATCATAGAAAATTTTAGCAATCGCCAATAAATCGCGGCTTTTTACCAACTTGATGGTAAGAAATCCCGGGACCTAGAAATTCATTTCGTACAATTGAACCTTTTCAAACTGTTTCTTTTTGAGAACCAAAAAAACTTGTGCCAAAATAACAGATGCGAAGAAAAATAAAAGGCCTTGGACGCGTAATGGATCCTGAAGCACTATTTCTGCATCCCCCTGACCAAAACCTCCCACATTAGGATTGCTTGTTAATGGTTGATCAAGCTTGATCGATTCCCCTTCTGAAACAAGAAGTTCTGGCCCGGGAGGTATAATATCAACCACTTGGCGCCCATCCGATGCATCGACTATGGATATTTCATATCCCCCCTTTTCTTTCCGTAGTATTTTTCTTACTATACCTGTTGACGTAGCATTATAGACCGTATTGTTACTCTTGCTACCATCAGGATAGATTTGTCCCCTTCCTCGGTTTCCCCCTACATATATGGGATATTTTAAGAAATGAACGTCTTTCTTCGTAGCAGGATCGGGGGAAAGAATGGGAAAGACGATTTCACTATATTTCTGACCGGGAACAGGGCCTATCACAAGAATATTTTTTTTATCGGGACGATAACTCTGAAAAGAGAGATTTCCTATCTTTTCTTTCAACTCAGGAGAAATACGGTCGGGCGGCGCTAATTCGAATCCCTCGGGCAAAATAAGAACAGCACCCACATTTAACCCTCCCTTTTTCCCATTAGCAAGAACTTGTTTCAGTTGCATATCATAAGGAATTCGAAGAACTGCTTCAAATACAGTATCGGGAAGCACAGCTTGGGGAACTTCAATATCCACGGGCTTATTAGCTAAATGGCAATTGGCACATACAATTCGTCCGGTTGCTTCTCGTGGGTTTTCATAACCCTGCTGCGCAAAAATGGGATATGCATTTGAAATAGATGTCCGAGTTATTACGTATATCATGATCGATAGAGAAATCGATCGAATCATCTGTTCCTTTACCCAAGAAAAAGTATTTCTATTTTCCATGTCCAATCGCAGATCCCGGAATTTCTACAATAAATTAGATAGGTAGCTAAGCTAATCTAGTTCCCTATACACGAGTCTGTTGTCATTCTACTGCAACTGTTGTACTGGAATGATGAATACCTTCTAAAAGAAGAAAGATGCTAATTTGATTAATATCAGGAGATCGAATGAGTTTATACTTCACTCATTGAATGATAAACGACTACAAGTGAAGGAGATAAACGGTTTAAATAAAAAAAGATCCAAAATTTCAAACTTGTATCTAGAATCACTGGAAAACTAGAAACAAAAATAGTGAAAATTAGCTCGTTAGGAGCCCATCCAAGATCGTTGTAGACCCAACGAATTAGTAGTTCCCAACCGCGGGTGGAGTGAAATCCAACAAAAAAATCAGTAACTAAAAGAATAATAAAAGCTTTTATTGAGTCATTTAAGTTATAGAGGAATTCCTGAACCCAAGAATTCAAAATGACAAGTTCCTCTTTACCCAGAAAAAAGGAACCACTTAGAATAGCCAAACAGATTATATTTGTCGAGAAATACAAAATGATATGGAGATGATCCTCATTATCTATTTTGGCCAATTGTATTATTTCCTTGTGTATTCCTATAGGAGGTTTTTGTACATGTGTCTTCGGTTTCTCTTTTATCATTTCGTCCAAGAGAAAAAGTTCTTCTAATTCTATGAATCTTTCTAGAACCTTTTTCTCTTGAATATCAGTTAAGAGAGTTTCGGATTGCCTGGTATTCCACCAATTCTTAATCCAAAGTTCCATACATTTGTTAAAAGAGAAAGAGACCCCCCAGGGCAAAAGTACGATAAATACAAGATATAGGAAAGAAGGCAATGCTTTCTTTTTTTTCATTTTTGATCTGTAAATTAAGTTGTTAATGAATCTGCTTCCTTTGCTGATTCTATTTCATTCGCTGACTCTATATGATATTTCTTTTTCTTTAAAGCAAAAATTCTATAACAAGGTTTGAGACCTTGTATCCATTTCTCTTTTTTGTATACTAGTGAAATTTCCTTGCATTGGGTTCTTTCTTAGATCTAGATGGAGTGGAATAGAGAAATAGAATAAAAAAAAGCCCTTTCGAATGAAAATGGAAGAATATTATGCCATATATCTCACTTGGACAAAACAAATTATTAGATAAATACTAAAAATCCCCTTACAATAAGGAATCCAATTTCGAAGGGACCTCCTCCCCGTGTTGAGAAAATCTTCTTCCAATTCGTCTTCATTCAATTCATTTCAAAAAAATGCAATCGGTACTCAAAATACTTCAATTGGTACGCCTAAGAAATAGGCCAATTCGGCAGCTTTTTGTTCAATTTCTCGTGGAGTAAAAAACTTATCATCAGTACGAGTCAAGGGAATGACTCCCTGGCCCCGGATTTCCATATAAAGGATACGACGAGGATAAAGACCCTCTTTAACCTGAATTCTAATTGATTGGATATCCCGCATAAGGAATCGAAGGAAGACGCGACGTTTTATTCCAGGGAATCCCCAACGAAAAATGCACACTATTCCCTCTTTTCTATCGAACCGGTCATAACCACTGCCTACATTCCATAAAATAGTGCACCACAAGTAGGAGCTAATGAATAGGCCCGCGATTCCGTAGAAAGACATCACGACTCCCTGTGGAAAAAAAAGAATTTGTTGAGATGGAAGTACAGATATAATATTCTTACCAAGATAACTGGAAGCCCCAACCGATAAGAATCCTAGTGAACCTAGAAAAAGAATACAGGCCCAGAAAAAATTACCTCTTTTTCGAGAACCTTTTAGAAGTTCTATCCATATGTGTTCTGATCGCCAATTCATATTAGATATACTAAATCCAGCAGCGGTCGATTGAAATTGAGAGAATAAGCTAAATGATTTTGACTTTACTTTTTTTGATTCTGAAATCGCCTTCAGCAACTAGTACTCCTGTGAAATAATTGGTTAGATACATTGACTTTCTATTCAAAAAATATTTGTTGATCCACTTAAAAAAAACTTGCTATACCCGGCTCCGCATATGCATGCATTTATGCTCGTAGCTTATATCCACATCCATAGCCGTTTTTCTTTTGTGTGTAGAAAGAGCCACATATCCTACCATATTATATTACTTACACTAAAAAATATCTGTATTATGATCCTGCGTGGGAATACATTGAGAAAATTCGCCCCCGTCGGTTCTAGACAATCTTATTTTTCTGCACATAAAGAAATAAAGAAGCCATTGCAATTGCCGGAAATACTAAGCCTACTAAAGGCACGAAAATAGAAGGTAAGTTAAAATCCGTCATAGAATAGGTGTCTCAATTCAAATTTACTATTTCTATCTATTCGAAAATATCTTAAGATTCTTATAATATAATTAAGTATATCTATTAAATTAATTAAGTATATCTATTAAATTAAGTATATCTATTATAAGGAATATTGACTATTGTATTTTTTTAGTTTGCAAAATAAAGATTTTTTATAGTATTCTATAAAAAAAATGAATGGAATGGATAATAAGAAAATTGCAAAAAAGGAGAACTAATTAAAAAGATTTGATTTTTCTTTTCCCGTCCTCATGGCCTTTCTATCCTTCTAATCGAACTTGAAATTGGATTCAAAAGAAAGTGATTGTGAAAATGAAATAGCTCTTTCAGAATACCCTTTTAAAAAGGTCTCAGTACGACTTTTAGTCGAATGCGCCCATTTCAAATCCTAAATAAGCTTCGTTTACCTATTTCCACATGCAATACTTCTCAAACCACTCTCGGACCCCCACAAACGCAAGATGCGCGTCAGATTTTGAAATAAGGATATCCTCCAGCCCCAGTATACCGAAACTCGCTCTTATCCTATCCCACCGGTTGTAAGGATTCATACATAGGGCTTTTTAGTTGATTGATAGTGCCATAAAGTTGAAGCTTTTTTAGACTTTTTTATTAAGCTGTAATTTCCTTCCTGCATACGCGGTGCTCTATCCTCTAGAAGCTCATACAATAATGCGCGGTAAAGGCGTAAAAATAGCATACTCAATCAAAATCAAAGGGCAAATTCTCTTACTTACTACAGATCTCATACTACCCCCTTAGACTTTTTAAGGCGATATACCACCCAAAAGGTATGAAAATGCCGGGTGGAGTTAGCTTTTTCGACGAAGACCCGTCCCGTGCAGCGAAGTCCTATTAGTAAGACCCTGCACAAGACGCGAGAATGGATTATAGAAGAATATTATTCCGAATACTCCTCCGGACGCATATAGTAGCATTGCGATTCCTAATCTTTTTTTTTTTTTTTATTGATTCTTTCCCAATAAATAAATACAAATATAGTATTATCATATGATAATACTATATTTGTATTTATTTATTGTATTATACCTTTATATATTCTTATAGAATAGAGGAATCTCGATTTGTCAAGTCTCATGATCGTATCAAGATCTATTTTTATTCGGCTCAATCTTAAAAAAAAGATTGAGCCGAGTTTAATTGCAATCAATTAGAAGAATTACTCCATTTCGTAACTTTTTTTTCTCTTTCTATTTCACTTCTTTTTTATTTAGACCTTCTTTATATCTAGTTTTATCTACTTATCTAGTTTATCCACCGGCTCGAACTCGAATTTGATCGCCTTCCATACTTCACAAGCTGCGGCTAGTTCAGGACTCCATTTGCAAGCTGCTCGGATAATTTCATTACCTTCACGAGCAAGATCGCGCCCTTCGTTACGAGCTTGTACACAAGCTTCTAAAGCCACTCGATTAGCTGCTGCGCCAGGTGCATTTCCCCAAGGATGTCCTAAAGTTCCTCCCCCAAATTGTAATACGGAATCATCTCCAAAGATTTCGGTCAGAGCTGGCATATGCCAAACATGAATACCCCCTGAAGCCACCGGTATAACACCTGGCATGGATACCCAGTCCTGAGTGAAAAAGACACCGCGAGCACGATCTTTTTCAATAAAATCATCGCGCAATAAATCAACAAAACCTAAAGTCATTTCGCGTTCCCCTTCTAACTTACCTACTACTGTACCGGCGTGGACATGATCTCCCCCAGACATACGCAATGCTTTAGCTAATACACGAAAATGCATACCATGATTTTTCTGTCTATCAATAACCGCATGCATTGCTCGGTGAATGTGAAGAAGTAGGCCATTGTCGCGGCAATAATGAGCCAAACTGGTATTTGCGGTGAATCCCCCAGTTAAGTAGTCATGCATTACAATAGGAACCCCTAACTCCCTCGCAAATACAGCTCTCTTAATCATTTCTTCGCATGTACCTGCAGTCGCATTCAAGTAATGCCCCTTGATTTCACCGGTTTCGGCCTGTGATTTATAAATTGCTTCGGCACAAAAGACAAAACGGTCCCTCCAGCGCATAAATGGTTGTGAGTTTACGTTTTCATCATCTTTGGTAAAATCAAGTCCACCGCGTAGACACTCATAACACGCTCTACCATAATTTTTTGCAGATAATCCCAATTTTGGTTTAATAGTACATCCTAAGAAAGGACGGCCGTACTTGTTCAACTTATCCCTTTCAACTTGGATACCATGAGGCGGACCTTGGAAAGTTTTTGAATAAGTAGGGGGAATTCGTAGATCTTCCAGACGTAGAGCGCGTAGAGCTTTGAAACCAAATACGTTACCCACAATGGAGGTAAACATGTTAGTAACAGAACCCTCTTCAAATAGGTCTAATGGATAAGCTACATAAGCGATATATTGATTTTCTTCCCCAACAACGGGCTCGATGTGATAGCATCGCCCTTTGTAACGATCAAGACTGGTAAGTCCATCAGTCCAAACAGTTGTCCATGTACCAGTAGAAGATTCGGCAGCTACTGCAGCCCCTGCTTCTTCGGGCGGAACCCCCGGCTGAGGAGTTACTCGGAATGCTGCCAAGATATCAGTATCCTTGGTTTCATACTCCGGGGTGTAGTAAGTCAATTTATAATCTTTAACACCAGCTTGAAATCCAACACTTGCTTTAGTTTCTGTTTGTGGTGACATAAGTCCCTCCCTACAACTCATGAATTAAGAATTCTCACAACGACAGGGTCTACTCGATATGGATTAGGTGTAAATGAAACCTTTGCAAAAATCTTTTAAAACAAAAAAAGGATATTCAATTAATATCAACTCATTAAAGAAAATGGAGGGCATGCTTAAGTTAATGAATATGTTTCATTCATATATAATGCATGCACCCTGTGTATGTTCTATCCTATAGAAATTCTACTATAGGAATTCTATAGGAATTGAGTTGTTGTTATGGTAAGTTAACATGGTTCGTTATTAAACCATGGATTTGATTCACCAAATCCATCATTATTGTATACTCTTTGATAGATATAGCGCAACCCAAATCAATCCCTAATCCTTATCTTACAAGTTCTTAATAGGTCCCTTTCTTATTTTGAATGTAAATACCTAAATACTAAGAAAATTTTCCGTTGACAGCAATCTATGCTTCACAGTAGTATATATTTTGTATATCGAAGTCCTAGATAGGAAAGTAGAGTAGGGACAGATCCTCCACAAAAGGCGAAATGTTTATGAAAAAAAGATTGATTGAACTTTCCAACGGACTCATTCCATGAGTAAACGATTGAATGGGATTCGCTTGGGCAACGAAATCAAGTCCTGGTCCCCTTTTCTCGCTTATTGAATTAACTAATTCATTTCCTTTTGACTTTTGGATTTTTGGCTATTTTTTTGGATTTGATTTGGCATTATTCAACAAGAAAAAAAGAAAAATTTCGACAAATTCCTTTTTTTTTGAAAATTATGTGATAATTATGAGAACCAATCCTACTACTTCTCGTCCCGGGGTTTCCACAATTGAGGAAAAAGGTACAGGGCGTATCGATCAAATTATTGGACCCGTGCTGGATATCACTTTTCCCCCGGGCAAGTTACCTTATATTTATAACGCTTTGGTAGTCAAGAGTAGAGACACTGCCGGTAAGCAAATTAATGTGACTTGTGAGGTACAACAATTATTAGGAAATAATCGAGTTAGAGCTGTAGCTATGAGTGCTACAGACGGGTTGATGAGAGGAATGGAAGTGATTGACACGGGGGCTCCTCTCAGTGTTCCAGTCGGTGGAGCTACTCTCGGACGAATTTTCAACGTTCTTGGGGAACCTATTGACAATTTGGGTCCTGTAGATACTAGTGCAACATTCCCTATTCATAGATCTGCGCCTGCCTTTATCGAGTTAGATACGAAATTATCCATCTTTGAAACAGGTATTAAGGTGGTTGATCTTTTAGCTCCTTATCGACGTGGAGGAAAAATCGGACTATTTGGGGGAGCTGGAGTAGGTAAAACAGTACTCATCATGGAATTAATCAACAACATTGCTAAAGCTCATGGAGGCGTATCCGTATTTGGCGGAGTAGGGGAACGGACTCGTGAAGGAAATGATCTTTATATGGAAATGAAGGAATCCGGAGTAATTAATGAAAAAAATATTGAGGAATCAAAGGTAGCTCTAGTCTATGGCCAAATGAATGAACCGCCGGGAGCTCGTATGAGAGTTGGTTTAACTGCCCTAACTATGGCAGAATATTTCCGAGATGTTAATAAGCAAGACGTGCTTCTATTCATCGATAATATCTTTCGTTTTGTTCAAGCAGGATCGGAGGTATCCGCTTTATTAGGGAGAATGCCCTCCGCAGTGGGTTATCAACCTACTCTTAGTACAGAAATGGGTTCTTTGCAAGAAAGAATTACTTCTACCAAAAAGGGATCTATAACTTCGATCCAAGCAGTTTATGTACCTGCGGACGATTTGACCGACCCTGCTCCTGCCACAACATTTGCACATTTGGATGCTACTACCGTACTTTCCAGAGGATTAGCTTCCAAGGGTATTTATCCAGCAGTAGATCCTTTAGATTCAACCTCAACTATGTTACAGCCTCGGATCGTTGGCAACGAGCATTATGAAACTGCGCAAAGAGTTAAGCAAACTTTACAACGTTACAAAGAACTTCAGGACATTATCGCAATTCTTGGGTTGGATGAATTATCGGAGGAGGATCGTTTAACTGTAGCAAGAGCACGAAAAATTGAACGTTTCTTATCACAACCGTTCTTTGTGGCAGAAGTTTTTACGGGTTCTCCAGGAAAGTATGTTGGTCTTGCAGAAACAATTAGGGGATTTCAACTAATCCTTTCCGGAGAATTAGATGGCCTACCCGAACAGGCTTTTTATTTGGTGGGTAATATCGATGAAGCTAGCACGAAAGCTATAAACTTAGAAGAGGAGAACAAATTGAAGAAATGAAATTAAATCTTTATGTACTAACTCCTAAGCGAATTATTTGGGATTGTGAAGTGAAAGAAATCATTTTATCTACTAATAGTGGCCAAATTGGCGTATTACCAAACCACGCCCCCATTAACACAGCTGTAGATATGGGTCCTTTGAGAATACGCCTCCTTAACGACCAATGGTTAACGGCAGTTCTGTGGAGCGGTTTTGCAAGAATAGTTAATAATGAGATCATCATTTTAGGAAATGATGCGGAACTGGGTAGTGACATTGATCCGGAAGAAGCTCAACAGGCACTTGAAATAGCCGAAGCTAACTTGAGTAGAGCTGAGGGTACGAAAGAATTGGTTGAAGCGAAGCTAGCTCTCAGACGAGCTAGGATACGAGTCGAGGCTATCAATTGGATTCCCCCATCCAATTGAAGACAATCCAAAGGTTTAGTTCATACAAAGAAAAAGGGAAGAGGGGTAGAAAAAGTTATTAGATAGCGAAGCGAAGTAAGTTCAATGCTATCTAGTAATTTTTCTACCTACCTACCTACTATTGGATTTGAACCAATGACTCCCGCCGTATGAAAGCAATACTCTAACCACTGAGTTAAGTAGGCAATTTATCACCACAAAGGAAGACTCATTACTTCGATCGATTATAGATCGAATCCATTTTATAAGCAATACTGCTCCTTATTGGTATGTTATATAATAAACAGATCAAAGAGATATCCTCTGGCATTAGAGAATATTCATCTTGACAAGAAATTATCTATATGTTAAGATATCTCTGACAAGGGCTATAGCTCAGTTCGGTAGAGCAACTCGTTTACACGTGCGCCAATGCTTTTCAAGGGAGCTTATTATGCAATGAACATAATTGATCTTATTGCAAAATCAATGTCTTACTTCATGGATTCGAGAGAATAGAATAGGAGAACAGTAGCCTGACAAACAGT